CCAGCTCGATATCGTCAAGAATTCCTTACTATTGCATGGGAAGAGATTCATCTTAGAAGCATTTTTCCCTTCCAATATTTTTCTATTGGAGCTTCCCTCATTCCTTTTATCGAGCATAATGATGCGAATCGAGCTTTAATGAGTTCTAATATGCAGCGCCAAGCAGTTCCCCTTTCTCGGTCCGAGAAGTGCATTGTTGGAACTGGGTTGGAAGGCCAAACGGCTCTAGATTCGGGGATTTCAGCTATAGCCGAACGCAAGGGAAAAATCCTTTATACTGATACTCACAAGATCATTTTCTCAAGTAATGGGGATACTCTAATCATTTCATTAGTTATGTATCAACGTTCCAACAAAAATACTTGTATGCATCAAAAAACTCAGGTTCGGCGGGGTAAATACATTAAAAAGGGACAAATTCTAGCGGGCGGTGCGGCTACAGCTGGCGGGGAACTCGCTTTAGGAAAAAATGTCTTAGTAGCTTATATGCCATGGGAAGGTTACAATTTTGAAGACGCGGTACTAATTAGTGAACGTCTGGTCTATGAAGATATTTATACTTCTTTTCACATCAGGAAATATGAAATTCAGACTCATGTAACAAGTCAAGGTCCTGAAAGAATTACTAAGGAGATCCCGCATTTAGAGGCTCATTTACTCCGAAATTTAGACAGAAATGGAATTGTGATACTGGGATCTTGGATAGAAACAGGTGATATCTTAGTAGGTAAATTAACACCTCAGACAGCGAACGAATCGTCATATGCACCGGAGGATAGATTATTACGAGCTATACTTGGCATTCAGGTATCCACTTCAAAAGAAACTTCTCTAAGACTACCTATAGGTGGAAGGGGTCGAGTTATTGATGTGAGATGGGTCCATAGAAAGGGGGGTTCCAATTCTAATCCAGAAAGAATTTGTGTATATATTTTACAGAAACGTGAAATCAAAGTAGGTGATAAAGTAGCTGGAAGGCATGGGAATAAAGGTATAATTTCTAAGATTTTGTCTAGACAAGATATGCCCTATTTGCAAGATGGAACGCCCGTTGATATGGTATTCAACCCTTTAGGAGTCCCCTCACGAATGAATGTGGGACAGATATTTGAATGTTCGCTCGGGTTAGCGGGGGATCTGCTAAAGAAACATTATAGAATAGCACCCTTTGATGAGAGATATGAGCAAGAGGCCTCAAGAAAACTAGTGTTTTCTGAATTATATGAAGCCAGTAAGCAAACAAAAAATCCATGGGTATTTGAACCCGAATATCCGGGAAAAAGCAGAATATTTGATGGAAGAACAGGAGATCTTTTTGAACAACCTGTTTTAATAGGAAAGTCCTATATTCTAAAATTAATTCATCAAGTTGATGATAAAATTCATGGACGTTCCAGTGGGCATTACGCACTTGTTACACAACAACCCCTTAGAGGAAGGGCCAAACAAGGGGGACAAAGAGTAGGAGAAATGGAAGTTTGGGCTCTAGAGGGATTTGGTGTTGCTCATATTTTACAAGAGATGCTTACTTCTAAATCCGATCATATTAGAGCTCGTCAAGAAGTACTTGGTGCTACGATTATTGGAGCAACAGTACCTAACCCTGAGGGTGCTCCAGAATCTTTTCGATTGCTTGTTCGAGAACTACGATCTTTGTCCCTGGAACTGAATCATTTCCTTGTATCTGAAAAGAACTTCCAGATGAATAGGAAGGAAGCTTGATCTCAATGAATCAGAATTTCGATTCTATGATCGACCAGTATAAACATCAACAACTTCAAATTGGACTAGTTTCCCCTCAACAAATAAGGGCTTGGGCAAAAAAAATTCTACCCAATGGAGAGATAGTTGGAGAAGTGACAAAACCCTATACTTTTCATTATAAAACCAATAAACCGGAGAAAGATGGATTGTTTTGTGAAAGAATTTCTGGACCCATAAAAAGTGGGATTTGTGCTTGTGGAAATTACCGAGGGATTGGGGCTGAAAAAGAAGACCCAAAATCTTGTGAAGAATGCGGGGTGGAATTTGTTGATTCTCGTATACGAAGGTACCAAATGGGATACATCAAACTGGCATGTCCAGTGACTCATGTGTGGTATTTGAAACGTCTTCCTAGTTATATTGCGAATCTTTTAGATAAGCCCCTTAGGGAATTAGAGGGCCTAGTATATTGCGATGTGTGATTTGATCGAAATTTTCATTTGACAGATTTGGACTGAGAAACTGTCATCTCATTCAATCTGATTGGGATGCCCCCAGCTCTGACATGTATCTTGGGAGGAGGAACATGAAGCTCAGAATTATGGGTGCATTCAAGACTTCAAAATGGAAGGAAAGGGGAATTGATCCATGGTCGATTCCGTATAGGAATAGTTAGTTATACCTCGTGAAAAAAAAAGACTTTTTGTGGAATTCCGCATTCCATTTCTTTGCGAAATCAATTCTGTTCAGACAAGCGAATATGACATGGTTACGGGAGCCTATCTATCGCAGATAT